AGTGTTTTTTCTTTATTTTATTTATGTTTCTGATATTCTATAAATATATAGATTTATTTATGTACCAATTTTTTCTATGTACTGATTTTGTATTAATATGTACCAATTGGGGGTTAATTCAAATCTACTAATAGAATATAGAATAGAAATATTCTAATAGAAATGATAATATCAAATAAAATTCAAATAAAATTGAATTCAATTTGTATATTTTTTTTCTTTTCTAAAGTTTTTTTATTTGAGTTTCGGTTTTTTTAGTTTGGAAAGTTTTTGTTAGATTTTCGATTTAAAATAAAATTAAAAGATATAAACGAGATAAAAAAGAAAGCTTTTCTTTGTGGTTGTATTTTAGTTTTGTATTTGTATCTTCTAAGATATTATAACAAAGATCAAATTGAATATTAAATGTTAGGGATTAAAATCCTTGTACCAAATCGAATTTAAATAATTTCTTTTTTAATTTATTATAAATATTATAAATTATAATAAATTAAAAATAGAGATAGAACTTTTTCTTTTTAATAGAGTTATAATATTATAGATTATTAGGGTATAGAGTATTAGGGGCGGATGTAGCCAAGTGGCTCAAGGCAGTGGATTGTGAATCCATCATGCGCGGGTTCAATTCCCGTCATTCGCCCAGAGTAATAACGAAAAAAAGTAAAAAAATCATAACATAATAGAATATATACATATAGAGTCTATGCAATTTAGGAGGAATCAATGAAAGGACATCAATTCAAATCCTGGATTTTCGAATTGAGAGAGATCAAGAATTCTCACTATTTCTTAGATTCATGGACCCAATTCAATTCATTGGGATCTTTCATTCACATTTTTTTCCATCAAGAACGTTTTATAAAACTCTTGGACTCCCGAATTTGGAGTATCTTACTTTCACGCAATTCACAGGGTTCAACAAGCAATCGATATTTCACGATCAAGGGTGTAGTACTCTTTGTAGTAGTGGTCCTTATATATCGTATTAACAATCGAAAGATGGTCGAAAGAAAAAATCTCTATTTGACAGGGCTTCTTGCTATACCTATGAATTCCATTGGACCCAGAAATGATACATTGGAAGAATCCTTTTGGTCTTCCAATATCAATAGGTTGATTGTTTCGCTCCTGTATCTTCCAAAAGGAAAAAAGATCTCTGAGAGCTCTTTCCCGGATCTGAAAGAGAGTACTTTGGTTCTCCCAATAACTAAAAAGTGTATCATGTCTGAATCTAACTGGGGTTCGCGGTGGTGGAGGAACTGGATCGGAAAAAAGAGGGATTCTAGTTGTAAGATATCTAATGAAACCGTCGCTGGAATTGAGATCTCATTCAAAGAAAAAGATATCAAATATCTGGAGTTTCTTTTTGTATATTATATGGATGATCCGATCCGCAAGGACCAGGATTGGGAATTGTTTGATCGTCTTTCTCCGAGCAAGGGGCGAAACATAATCAACTTGAATTCGGGACAGCTATTGAAAATCTTAGTGAAAGACTGGATTTGTTATCTCATGTTTGCTTTTCGTGAAAAAATACCAATTGAAGTGGAGGGTTTCTTCAAACAACAAGGAGCTGGGTCAACTATTCAATCAAATGATATTGAGCATGTTTCCCATCTCTTCTCGAGAAAGAAGTGGGCTATTTCTTTGCAAAATTGTGCTCAATTTCATATGTGGCAATTCCGCCAAGATCTCTTCGTTAGTTGGGGGAATAATCCGCACGAATCGGATTTTTTGAGGAACATATCGAGAGAGAATTGGATTTGGTTAGACAATGTGTGGTTGGTAAACAAGGATCGGTTTTTTAGCAAGGCACGGAATATATCGTCAAATATTCAATATGATTCCACAAGATCTAGTTTCCTTCAAGGAAGGAATTCTAGCCAATTGCAGGGATCTTCTGATCAATCCAGAGATCATTTCGATTCCATTAGTAATGAGGATTCGGAATATCACACATTGATCAATCAAAGAAAGATTCAACAACTAAAAGAAAGATTGATTCTTTGGGATCCTTCCTTTCTTCAAACGGAACGAACAGAGATAGAATCAGACCGATTCCCTAAATGCCTT